GGAAGCTCCATTGCAGAGTTCAGGCCTAACCATTAATGGAGAAGCTATAGGAACGACGAAACTTGTGACTGCATAGGATTCTATTGAAAACGAATCCTAATAATTCATTGGGTGGGATGGCGGAACGAACCAAGAAAAAATTGATTTATTCTGAGAGGTGTCATGAATTGACTGACACTACGAATGAAAGAGTCAATATTCGCCCGCGAAATCTTTATTTATTGGATTACAATTTTTGGCGCGATTCGATAGAGGTAAAAATAAGGATTCATTATATTCTACGTTATATTCTAAAAAAAATTTTTATATTTTCTATATCTAATAATATACACGTCTAGCTGTATATTTTGTATATACATCTTCCTTTGTAACAAATTAAATATGTAACAAATTAAATATCAATAAATGCCATTCATTACTTATAATTACTTATATTATTATTTATTATTATAAATAAATATTATATTTAATAATTATTATATTTATAATAATAAATATAATAATAAATACATGCGTATCTGTAATATTATTGAATCGTTTCATTCGCGAGGAGCTGGATGAGAAGAAACTCTCATGTCCGGTTCTGCAATAGAGATGGAATTAAGAAACAACCATCAACTATAACCCCAAAAGAACCAGATTTCGTAAACAACATAGAGGAAGAATGAAGGGAATATCTTATCGAGGCAATCATATTTGTTTCGGCGGATACGCTCTTCAGGCGCTTGAACCCGCTTGGATCACAGCTAGACAGATAGAAGCGGGGCGGAGAGCAATGACACGATATGCGCGTCGTGGTGGAAAAATATGGGTACGTATATTTCCCGACAAACCTGTTACAGTAAGACCTACGGAAACACGTATGGGTTCGGGAAAGGGATCCCCCGAATATTGGGTATCTGTTGTTAAACCGGGTCGAATACTTTATGAAATGGACGGAGTATCAGAAACTATAGCCAGAGCAGCTATTTCAATAGCTGCGTGCAAAATGCCTATACGAACTCAATTTGTTATTTCACGATAGGGATGTAGAACTAAACAAAAGGGATATTGAGGATGAAAAAACAACCGCAGGTTTATTCTGGACGGACAATATTTCTTTTTTTCCTTCATCCTTTGCATTGAAATAACAGATTAAAATAAGAAATAACAGATTCAAATAAAAAATATATGATTCAACCTCAGACCCTTTTGAATGTAGCGGATAACAGCGGAGCTCGAGAATTGATGTGTATTCGAATCATAGGAGCTGGTAATCACCGATATGCTCATATTGGTGACGTTATTGTTGCTGTAATCAAAGAAGCAGTGCCAAATATGCCTATAGAAAGATCAGAAGTCATTAGAGCTGTAATTGTACGTACATGTAAAGAACTCAAACGTGACAACGGTATGATAATACGATATGATGACAATGCAGCGGTCGTCATTGATCAAGAAGGAAATCCAAAAGGAACTCGAGTTTTTGGTGCGATCGCTCGGGAATTGAGACAGTTGAATTTTACTAAAATAGTTTCATTAGCTCCCGAGGTATTATAAATACTAGTAGATGACACTATGATATAGTAGGCTATCTGAAATAGATCAAATTAATAGATTGTGTCTCACGCATATACTTTTTAAAATTTAATAATTCAAAAAAAAAACAAAAAAAAAAAATAAAAAAGGAAACATGTTGATTATATCAAAATTAGGAGGCACAAAAAATTATAGTTCGTTATGGGTAGGGACACTATTGCCGATATAATAACTTCTATAAGAAATGCTGACATGAATAAAAAAGGAACGGTTCGAATAACATCTACTAATACCACCGAAAACATTGTTAAAATACTTCTACGAGAAGGTTTTATTGAAAATGTTCGGAAACATCAGGAAAATAACAAATATTTCTTGGTTTCAACCCTGCGACATAGAAAGACTAGGAAAGGAATATATAGAACCGTTTTAAAGTGTATCAGCCGACCCGGTTTACGAATTTATTCCAACTATCAACGAATTCCTAAGATTTTAGGTGGAATGGGAATTGTAATTCTTTCTACTTCTCAAGGTATAATGACAGATCGAGAAGCTCGACTAGAAAGATTTGGAGGAGAAATTTTGTATTATATATGGTAATCCTCCTCCTCTGGTATCCTAATTTTATCTCTAACTTCCCATTTGTGAAATAGAGAGGAAAAGTGAGTTATATACCTCTTCCTTCATTAGTTGATACTTCAAGGGGGTTACCTGGAATGAAAGAACAAAAATTGATTCATGAAGGTTTAATTACTGAATCACTTCCCAACGGTATGTTCCGGGTCCGTTTAGATAATGAAGATCTAATTCTAGGTTATGCTTCAGGGAGGATCCGGCGCAGTTTTATACGGATACTACCAGGAGATAGAGTAAAAATTGAAGTAAGTCGTTATGATTCAACCAGAGGACGTATAATTTATAGACTTCGCAACAAAGATTCGAACGATTAGGTGATTTTTTAAACATTCCTTTCATGGGGACA